TTCGACAGACCAAAATCCCAAAATCGACTCATAGAAATAGAAGAGGGTGCAATGCAAACAGAGGGTGCAAACGTTGATACGTTTAGGTTATAGGTTAGCGTACATTTTGTTTTTTCTCTGAAACTGTGCATTCCATTGGAGTTATTGCGGAACAACAAAGCGATGAGTCAGAAGGATCCCCAGCCCGTGCAAGTTCAAATTCAAACGGGCCCCCAATCTTCTTGCTTGCATAAAGTCTATATCGGAAGGAAGGACCCGTAAAATTGGAATGATGAACAATTGAATTAGATTAGGTTGGAATAAAAAAAAAATATATTGTGCAGAAACGGAAGACTACTTGTTTTGTTTTGCCAACCCACTGCGCGGGCCAACCACAAGCACTAATGTGAGAAAATGAGAGGTATACAAAAATGTCAAAATGACAAAGATATCAAAATGTGTAGGGCTATACGGACTCGAACCGTAGACCTTCTCGGTAAAACAGATCAAACTGAGTATTATCTAAATGATTCGAACTGTTTCAAAGACCCAACATGCATTTTTTTTTGCATTGGGCTCTTTCGTTAACTGATATAAGGATCAGCTAGTCCACCATATTTTTTCTTGACAGGAAGATAACGAGATGGTTCCACGTGCTCTGATTCATTATTTGTATTCAGATCCAGGAGCAATACCAAAGTGTTTTCAAAAAAGGATTGCCTTGACGTAGGTCTGCCTCCGGCCTAGATCAACCTAAGTTAGTAAGTTAGGTTGAGTCTCTATCGCTACGCTCAAAGAGTCAAATATGAGACTTCATACACCTTAAAGCTCATAGGGCGAAAAGAGGTTAGGTTATGTTATTTTGAGGTCCTTATACTCATTATGCCTAGCATTGAATAGACTAGGTATTCACCTTATCAATTATCAAATCAATGATGGGTTCTATTTGACACCTGAATTGGTACCTGAATCGGGGCGAACCAAATATTTGTCAGGCTATTGTTCTCTTGTTCCCTCGAATCTATGGAGTAAGACACCGATTTATCAATAAGATCAATTCTGTTGATTGCATGATGAACTCCCCTGAAAAAGCATTGGCGCGCGTGTAAACGAGGTGCTCTACCTAACTGAGCTATAGCCCTTGTCATAGATATCTTAACATCTAGATAATATCTTGTCAAGATAGATATTCTATGATCCCATATGATAACTCTCTGACCCCTTTACTGACAAAGATTGGTATTGCTTAGAAGCAGTATTCCATCTATAATGCCCATGCAAAGGAGGGGGTCTTACTTTTTCTTTTTTTTTTTTTTGATGATAAATAACCTACTTAACTCAGTGGTTAGAGTATTGCTTTCATACGGCAGGAGTCATTGGTTCAAATCCAATAGTAGGTAGAACAGAACTTATTAGATACCGGAGTCAATGGTCTCTAATAAGTTTTTCTACCCACCCTCTTCCAATCCAATTTTTCAATTTATTTTTTACCCTGTCCCTATTATCCTCCCACTATTCATACTTGATGTTTGCATTTTTTTCCTTGCATCAGATTACATTACACTTGACTTGAATTGGTGGAATCAAAATGGGGTGTATAAACGGAGCTTCTTTTGATGCAGAGTGCTTCGACGATTACGAAATAGCATTGACAGCCTCTACGCGTGTCCTAGCTCGTCTAAGAGTTAGATTCGCCTCAATTACTTGTCTCTTGCCTTCAGCTTTACTCAAGTTAGCTTCAGCTATTTCAAGAGTTCGTTGAGCTTCTTGCGGATCAATGTCACTACCCCTCTCACCATCATTTACTAAAATTGTGATCTCATTATTGCCTATTCTAGCGAAACCACCCATCAGAGCCATCGTTACCTGTTGATCGTTAAGGCGTATTCTCAAAATACCTATATCTACTGCTGTGGCAGTGGAGGCGTGATTTGCTAATACACCCATTTGGCCATTATTAGTAGATAAAATTATATCTGTCACTTCTGAATCCCAAATAATTCGATTAGGAGTCAGTACACAAAGCTTTAAGGTCATTTCTTCAATTTGCCCTCCAAATCTAAGTTCATAGCCTTCGCGGTAGCTTCATCGATGTTACCTACCAAATAAAAGGCTTGCTCGGGAAGACCATCTAATTCTCCGGAAAGGATCAGTTGAAACCCCCTAATTGTTTCTGCGAGACCAACATATTTTCCTGGAGAACCGGTAAAAACTTCTGCTACGAAGAAGGGTTGGGATAAGAAACGCTCAATTTTTCGTGCTCTTGCTACGGTTAAACGATCCTCCTCAGATAATTCGTCCAACCCAAGGATAGCTATAATATCCTGAAGTTCTTTATAACGTTGTGAAGTTTGCTTAACTCTTTGCGCAGTTTCATAATGTTCCTCGCCTACGATCCTAGGTTGTAGCATCGTTGACGTTGAATCTAAAGGATCCACTGCTGGATAGATGCCCTTGGCAGCTAATCCTCTTGATAGTACGGTAGTAGCATCTAAATGTGCAAATGTTGTAGCAGGGGCAG